ATAAAGGACACGACGAGCATAAATACCTTCTTTCACTTCTATTCTGACAGACTGAATATCTTTTATAAGAAATTGGAGGAAGACCCGACGATTTTTTCCAGGAAATCCCCAACGAAAGATACACACTATTCCGTCTTTTCTATCAAATCGATCATAACCACTACCTACATTCCACGAAATTGTGCACCATAAATAGGAGCTAATAAAAAGACCCGCGATTCCGTAGAAAGACATCACAATTCCTTGTGGAAAAAAAACTATTTCCTGAGATGGAAATAAAGATATCAAATTTCTACCAAGATAACTCGAGGTTCCAACCAACAAGAATCCTAATGAACCTAAAAAAAGGATAACAGCCCAGCAGAAATTACTTGTTTTTCGAGCCCCCGTTATAGGTTCTATCCATATATGTTCTGATCGACAACTCATACTTGATCCAGTTGATTTTTTTGGAATTGAGAGAATACCCCAAATGAATTTGACTTTAGTCCTTTTTTTTCCGAAGTAACTCGCATCAACTAGCACTAGTTTGATGTGATCCTTTAGGAGTAATTCATTAAATTCGTTAGATCTAAACTAATAACATACCCTTCGTACGATCTCACTAAAGATAGCCAAATAGATATAGATAGACCAACTTTACAGTTCAGCTATCCGTCAATTCGGGTCTATTTGAAAATAGCTAGAATCCATTGATCCCTATAGCATTTTCTGGAGACATAAGAGTTTTTCGGCGGAAACCGCTTATACCATATTTTGATTTTGCTAAATAGATATCTGTGTTATGATACAAGCGTCAGTTTTGAAAAAAAAAATAGATGAGATTTTGTGCCATCGGCTCTAAACAATCTTGTTTTTTTGAACATGAAGAAATAAAGAAGCCATTGCGATTGCCGGAAATACTAGGCCTACTAAAGGCACCAAAACAGAGGGAAAGTTAAGAGTTGTCATAGAATGGCTACCTCGATTTACTATTTGTACCTGTTATTATTATTTAATTTTATATTTATAATATAAAGATATCTTATTATATATAAAGATATCTTATTATAATTTGATAATTCTAAATTGGAATTATTATTATTACTTAATAGCTATTAAGTATAAATATAAGTATCTATCTAAGTGAGTATATAATGTAGTTTTTGATCTTTCTACATGAAAGATTTGAAAGGATATGGATGAGATATTATTTTCTTCATTTTTTGCTCTTGTCTTCGAATTTCATTTACTAAGCAAAAAGTTTCTTAAAAATTAATTAGATTCTATTTATATTTATAATTATATTGAATATATTGAAGGGTTTGTTAGAATCCCATCCATCAGGGATTCTTAGTCAAAATAGGATTATCGTAAGATATAAAAAAAATAAAAAATTCTATATTTTATAGATTTTCATTATATATGACGAGAAGAGTATATTTTTTTGATTTGCCTAATTTCACGAAAATAAGAATTTCATCTTTTATCTTGTTAATAGAGGCTTCTTGATCAATAATCAGGAATATAGAAAAGGGGGCGGATTTTCTGTGACTTTTGATTCTTTATATAATATAATTAGATCTTATGCCAACAAAGAAAACCCCATTCGTCTAATTTTAACTTGGATTCCGATAAACTAATTACTTGTTTGCTCAAAATAATTGAACTTAATGTTCTAATTTTGATTCAAAGGAAAGAAAGTGTGTAGTTGAAATAACTCACTCAGAACGCTTTTTAAAGGATTACGTGGTACGATTAGATCGAATAAGCCTTTCTGGAATAAATACTCGGCCGCTTGTGAACCCTCGGGTACTGTTTTATTCAATGTTTGTTCAATTACTCTTTTACCCGCAAAGGCAATGTAGGCATTGGGTTCGGCAATAATGATATCCCCCAACATACCAAAACTAGCTGTCACCCCACCGGTAGTAGGAGATGTAAGAATTGGTACATAGAATAACTTTTTATTTGATTGATAATCATATAAAGCAGAAGATATTTTAGCCATTTGCATCAAGCTCAAACTTCCTTCTTGCATGCGTGCCCCTCCGGAAGCACACACTATAATAAGAGGTAGAAATTCTTTAGTAGCGTATTCAATCAAACGGGTAATTTTCTCCCCGACTACGGATCCCATACTACCTCCCATAAACTGAAAATCCATAACCCCAATTGCTACGGTAATACCGTTTAGTTGCCCTCTGCCTGTTTGAACAGCCTCGGTTAATCCTGTATTTCTTTGATAAGAATCGATACGATTTTTATAAGGCTCCTCCTCCGAATGAAATTCAATGGGATCCAGAGAGACCATGTCTTCATCCATAGGCTCCCAAGTGCCCGGATCGATCAAAAGTTCGATTCTATCTGAACTACTCATTTTCAAATGATATCCACATTGTTCACAAAGATGCATCTTTGATTTAAAAAATTTCTTATAATTTAATCCATAACAATTTTCGCATTGAACCCACAAATGCCGGTATTGTTGAGTTACACCCATATGAGTAGAACTTTCTGG